ATAGAAAATTTTTCTAATTTTAGTCCCTAATAATTCAAAGAATTCAAAAGTGTTTCGAAGTTACACAACCCAACTCTTTTTATAAGTTTAGTTTATAGGTTATTTTTGTTTATCCAACGAGATACTCAAGGAATTCGTTGATTGGAATCACGGGGGGTAGATGTCACAGATGATAAATCCATTTCTTTTTAGACACCTCTCACTTTATCTTTGTTAGTGCTGTCTATAATGATAGAGGAATCAAAAACTTTTAATCGAGCTTATTCTTTGTATTGGTATTTTTGTCTTATCTATTATTTTGCGAAAATGGAAACTTAGGAAAGTGCTTTTTGATAAACATATGTATTGTATCAAAAGAATAAATTTCATTTAGTTTCTCCATGCCTACTATAACTAGTTATTTCGGTTTTCTACTAGCGGCTTTAACTATAGCCTCAGTTCTATTTATTGGTCTGAGTAAGATACGACTTATTTAAAATTCATATTTGAAATGCATAATTCAGAAAAAGAAATCTTTCTGTGAGATTCCCTATATTTTATATATGTACTATGTCAATTGACAATTCTTAGTCATTGAGATTCAATGGTAATTCGGATTAATATTTAGGTATAGATATTACCTCCCTTTATCCCCTTTCAAACAACTTGAAATGATTGAAGTTTTTCTATTTGGAATCGTCTTAGGTCTAATTCCTATTACTTTAGCTGGATTATTCGTAACTGCATATTTACAATATAGGCGTGGTGATCAGTTGGACCTTTGATTCATTAACATCTATTTTTTAGATTGACCTCCTCTTTTCTTTAACGTTAATACACAGGAGGTCAAATGCCGATTGCTACTCAAGTTAGTGAAGCTTTTTCGTTCTAATTTGATCTAAGAAGAATGGAATCACGCTCTGTAGGATTTGAACCTACGACATCGGATTTTGGAGACCCGCGTTCTACCGAACTGAACTAAGAGCGCTTTCCTATCAGAAAAGATACGATTGTACCGAAAGGGTTCTTTTTGTAACTCCAATCCATCTTGGATGACTATCTAATAGAATAGCATAATATAATAAAGTATGCTAAAAATAAAAGAAAAGATTATAGATGCCCGATTTGAATTGATCTTAATTAATCCCTCCTTACTGCTCAAAGGAGAAGTAATAGCTAGGGATGACAGGATTTGAACCTGTGACATTTTGCACCCAAAACAAACGCGCTACCAAGCTGCGCCACATCCCTTCCATTGGTCTATAACGCCATTATATAATATAAAATTTCTGTCTTGTTTTCCATATTGCCCCTCCGTTGCTATATACAATTTCTTGGGACATTTCCTCTTTTTGGTCTCATTTAATTGCAAATTGAATATATATGAATTGAATATGGAATATATTAGATAGATACTATCTATCTATATTAGAATAGTAAAAGACTTAGTATACATATGAAATAGAGGATGGAATCCATTATCAAAATAAACAGGTCTTTTTTGAAAATGCTTGGGGACGCTTAAAAAAAAATTTTTATTTACCGGATCGATGTACCCTTTCATTTGAACATTTGAATTAGGAATTTCGTGGACAACTATAACTATAAGCGGTCCTTAACTTCATATACATCTGATCAGATCTGTATTACTATTATGTATTCCAATAATATATGTATTCCAATAAATAAAAAGAAGGGGGTTTTTCAATGCGAGATCTAAAAACATATCTCTCCGTGGCACCGGTACTAAGTACTTTATGGTTCGGGTCTTTGGCAGGTCTATTGATAGAGATTAATCGTTTTTTCCCGGATGCGCTGACATTCCCCTTTTTTCATTCTAGTTAGTGACATGGGAAGGAATAATGAAGATTAGAGCTATAATTAAATAGCTACGATTTTTTCTCCCTCTTTTCTCTTTTTTCCCTTTTTGTTTGTTTAGAATAAGGGAGGAAAGAGAAAGAATAAAAGTAAATTCGCGAACTGCGAGACTCAAATTCAAGTTCGAATTCAATAATAAAATAGTCTTATTGTACTCTGATTTGAACTATAGTTTTTCAGTAGTTGTATATTATTTACTATAATATAAATATAAATGAATTATGGATTGCAGCAAAATCTTTCATAATTGAATTTAAAGTTAGTCACTTCTATTTTTTCTTTCCTTTCTTCTTCGTTTCGGATCGGATCGAAAATAGAAACGTTGAGGCAATCAAAAATCTAAGGGAGGTTCATGGCCAAGAGTAAAGATGTTCGAATAACGGTTATTTTGGAATGTACCAGTTGTGTTCAAAATGGTGTTAATAAAGTCTCAACGGGCATTTCCAGATATATGACTCAAAAGAACCAGCACAATACGCCCAATCGATTGCAATTGAGAAAATTCTGTGCCTATTGTTACAAACATACGATTCACGGGGAGATACAGAAATAGACCCAACCGTGCGTGTGACCCTTTCAAGGAAGGGGAAAAATGACATTATATATAACATATTTAAATATAAACAAACCAAATTCTATTTCTTTCTTCTTTTCTAAAATTCAAATTTATTTTAGATTCGACCGAAATAGGGTTTTGGGGATAAGAAATAAACTAAGCAAACCATGTATAAATCCAAGCGACCCTTTCTGAAATCCAAGCGACCCTTTCTGAAATCCAAGCGATCTTTTCGTAGGCGTTTGCCCCCAATCCAATCGGGGGATCAAATTGAGTATAGAAACATGAGTTTAATTAGTCGATTTATTAGTGAACAAGGAAAAATATTATCTCGGCGAGTGAATAGATTGACCTTGAAACAACAACGATTGATTACTATTGCTATAAAACAAGCTCGAATTTTATCTTCGTTACCCTTTCTTAATAATGAGCAACGATTTAAAAATAATCAGAAACGATTTAAAAATAATCAGAAACGATTTAATCAGAAACCGTTTAATCAGAAACCGTTTAATCAGAAACCTTTGAATCAGAAACCGTTTAATCAAAAACCGTTTAATCAGAAACCTTTGAATCAGAAACCTTTGAATCAGAAACCGTTTAATCAAAAACCGTTTAATCAGAAACCTTTGAATCAGAAACCGTTTAAAAGAACCGAGCCGGCTACTAGACCTACGGGTCTTAGAACCAGAAAGAAATAGACTTCTTCTTTCTTTACTTGAATCAAAATTTCAATCCGAACTCAAAGGCAGATTGAGGTTTTGCTAGAAAAGCTCTAGCACCTAGATTTGATTATCGTGTCGTAAGAAAAAAAGAATCGTAGAAGAAGAAATCTTTTTTTTGAGTGTGTTCATTCATTTTGACTCCTTTCTCATATTTGATCATATTCTACCAATTAGCCAATTCTACCCTCCCGGAGTTTATTCTCCGGGGAACTCCGTTTATTTTTATTCCTGCGGATTCTTTTCAATCTACCCTTTTTACGATCTCATTAGAAATAATATCAATGGAATTTTTATTTGCTATAGCAATTTGTGCAAGTATTTTACGATTAAGAAACAACTGCTTCTTGTACAGATCATTTATTAATCTACTATAACTATAGGATACCCTCTCTTCTCGAAGGGCTGCATTTATTCGGGTAATCCACAAACGGCGAAAATCTCTCTTTTTCCTATCCCTATCCCGATGTGCCGAATCCAAAGCTCTTATTTCCTGTTGACTTATTGTTCGAGTAAGTTTTGAATGAGCCCCTTGAAAGCCTGATACAAAGGAGCGCACTTTTGTTCGACGTCTCCGAGCTGGATATCCCCGTTTAGTTCTGGTCATTGAATAAATGAAACTTTGACGAATACCGAATGGGTTTCCCTTCTTTCAGTTATTCTTTGTCCCTTTTCTAGTCTATTAATAACAAAACGGATTTTCCGATGTATAAACTAAAAATTCCAATGGCTTTGGCTACTATAACCTTCCCAACCACAATTTTTTATTTTTCTAGGCATTTCCATTGTAAATAAGATATTCTATTAGGTATCAAACATAGAGTCAATAAAAAAGAAATCAAAATGGATAAAGAAATTGTGGATTCCATCGTTTCTATGGTTACTTCTTAAACGGTGAGGTCTTCTCTATACACCGGAGCCTTTACGTGGCTCCTTCATTTAATCAATCTTATTGGTAACTTGTATAGTTCACATTCTTTGGCTCTACCCATGAATTATCCAGTAATAGGTCTTTCACAACGAGATCTACTTATATAGTAACGGTATTTTATTATGAAGGTTGGCTGGGTAGCTGACCATGTTAGTCCGTTCTTGGAAGAGGCACAATCTTTCTGTTTTTTAACTAAGATTTCCTCCGCTTAATGGATAATTATTTACTACCAATGGAGAATTGCTTTTCATCTTAATCTTAAATTGAGATGGTTGGGTTTGACCAATGGAAACCATAAATGAAATATACAATAGAGGAAATATGATAGATTTTCTTATTTTTCGTTTTTAGATAGTGAATGAAATTCTTTTTTATATTTTATCCTATTCCTATCATAGGGATGGATCATTGAGACTGTAAAACGGGTTTCTTTCTTTTGTCCTAGCTCATGATCTTAACGAGTCGCACATACACCCTAATACACGTTCCTCGACGCTGAGGGCATCCCCGAAGGGCGGGGGATTTTGTGACATTTCTAATTGGCTGTCTTGTATTTCTAATAAGTTGTTTAATAGTTGGCATGTTGAATCGTAGACATAATGGGCTGGTTTAGATCGATCCTAACCGCATGAGTATGCATTGTTTGGAGTTAATAGAACATTAACTAAGTTTAATGTTCTATTAAACTCAGTTCTTAACTCAGTTAAGAAGAGAAAATATCAAATCGTGAATTTGCGCGAAATCGGGCTATTCCTATACAAAATCAAAAATTCTATAACCCTCTACAGAATCAATAATTCCATAAGCTTTTGCTTCTGTTGCTGACATAAACAAATCTCTTTCCATGTCCGCCCATATAACTGCAAAGGGCTTGCCCGTTTTTACTGCATAAATACGTGTGATGATTTCACGTATTTCTCGCATGAATCCTACTTCCATGGCAAGATCTCCCGCTGGTGCCATAAAAAAACCAGTAGCGGGTTGATGGATCATTACCCTGATGATCCAACATAATAAAATATATTTTAATATAATAATATAATTATAATAAAGGGTGCTTCTATTTCTCATAGAAGCAGAAGGTAAAAAGAAAGATAAAGAAAAAAGATAGAATTGAACAGCCGTACGGGCATCTTTTGTGCATTGCATACGGCTCTATACGAAAATGGGCCTTTAACTTTCAGCAAGGAAAGATAAACTATAGGATCTATCAGATCCAGATTCAGATCTCTAAATGATCAAAGGACCACCCTTCTTTTTGAAGCGGTTCAAAAATACTATGATGGCTCCGTTGCTTTATATATTTTTCTTTTTTGTCTGTGATTCAGCAATCCCAAAGTTTCTTTTTGATCTGATTAATAAAAATCTTGTTTTTCGCACTCTTTTATAACATAAAGAGCCCGTCCAACAGTTTGTGACGCTGAACTCCGGTAGATAAAATCGGAAATACCTCCTATCTCATACTACTCCCTCGATATATAATCTAATGTTTAGAAAAAGCTTTCTTATATCGAATTCAAAGTGCCATGCTATTATTACTTAATATTCATATTTTATATATGGCGAAGGCATAGTCTTCTTTTTTCTCAAAAAACCATTGGCGCCAAGCGTGAGGGAATGCCGTACGTTTGGTAGTTCTTCCTCCGACCAAGATCAAAGATCCCATTGAAGCGACTCCTCCCAAAGCCGCTGTATGTATCTGTGGTTTCACAGATTGCATCATATCATAAATAGATAGTCCGCCCGTTACTGATCCACCGTGAGAGTTTACAAGCAGATTCTGTTTTTTGGTATTATCCTCGATAGTGAGATATACTATAATACCCAAAATTTGATTTGCGGCCTCGTCGGAAATCTCACCGCCTATAAAAAGTATTCTTTGTCGATAAAGTATGTTGTTTAGGGTAAAATTCTATCCCTTAGGAACCATACGGGCGTCTTTTAACGCATACGGTGCAAAATGCCAAAAAAAGAATCAATTTGGAGATTGCAATCTTCTTTCATGGTGGGTTCTTTCTAACTTCTAACAAACATTTCTTCGATTCTTGAATAAAGGTGGGTTTGACTTTGAACACCTTTCCCCATAATTTTAAAAATTCAATAAACGCATCTATCGAATTAACTTCTCATTGATGTATTATTTCATCGGGATCCAATTCAACTCAAATCATAATGTTATTTTCTTGTTCCTGAATGGGCCTCTTTAATCTTTTTAGGTTTATGTTCTACTCCGGGTAAAGATCCGCCCAATTGCGATTTGCACATATAGGGCAAATGCTTCCATTACCACTTTTTGTTATGACTTCCCCCTTCAATTCATACCTTCTGGCAAATAGTTGATGTATTCAGGCATATTACTCGATTGATTAAGAATTTGAGATCTACATTTCCAAAGAGGATCTCTTTACAACTAGTAAACTTTTATGATATTCAGTAGGAATCATAGAAGTTAGGTTTTTCTAAACGGAGCCTGGATACTTCATTTTATTCGTCCAACCAAGCCAACCATAAATTATTCTAATTGATAATAGTAGTCTGACTTCCCCCACTTCACGCTCCAAAGTTTGATGATTCCATTTATCTTTCTTGGGCGAAACAGAGGATATCTCGAGCGGGGAGAGAACGGGGAAATCCCATATGACCCAATATACCTGACAAGTCGCACTATACGTCAACCCAAGTCCCCTCGTCGTCTCCAGGAATTAGAAAAGGTACTTTTGGAACACCAATAGGCATTAAACGAAAGAAAAAGAACTAAAGATTAGATTTCACTTTGATGTGGAAACATAACAATTGAGTTATTGTCTTTCTAATATTGTCCAGTATGATATTTTATCTATAGGATTAGAAAATAAATAAGAGACAATTTTTACAAATAGGCCCTTTCTAATGATGCACAAGTATGGACATATTTTCTCATAGAAAACCCCCATTGCGTATTGGTACTTATCGAGTATAGAATAAATTTGCTTCTCTTTGTTACTACGAATGGAATTGTTTCGTTATTTTATTATTAACAGAATCAAACAAATATGAATCCTTGCGCGGAAATAATCCAACGAACAGGGGAGGTCCATAACATAGTTAGAGTCTAACCTTTTCCAACGCAATAAAGTTACATGGTGTCTTTTTTCTTTTATATATTAAGGGGTATTTCCATGGGTTTACCTTGGTATCGTGTTCATACCGTTGTATTGAATGATCCCGGCCGACTGATTGCTGTCCATATAATGCATACAGCTCTGGTTGCGGGTTGGGCCGGTTCTATGGCTCTGTATGAATTAGCAGTTTTTGATCCCTCTGACCCCGTTCTTGATCCAATGTGGAGACAGGGTATGTTCGTTTTACCATTCATGACTCGTTTAGGAATAACCAATTCGTGGGGTGGTTGGAGTATCACAGGAGGGGCTGTAACGAATCCGGGTATTTGGAGTTACGAAGGTGTGGCCGGGGCGCATATCGGGTTTTCTGGCTTGTGCTTTTTGGCAGCTATCTGGCATTGGGTATATTGGGATTTAGCAATATTTTCTGATGACCGTACCGGAAAGCCCGTTTTAGATTTACCCAAAATCTTTGGAATTCATTTATTTCTCGCCGGAGTTGCGTGCTTTGGTTTTGGTGCCTTTCATGTAACAGGTTTATATGGTCCTGGAATATGGGTGTCCGACCCTTATGGACTAACGGGAAAAGTGCAATCTGTAAATCCAGCTTGGGGTGTGGAAGGTTTTGATCCTTTTGTTCCGGGAGGAATAGCCTCTCATCATATTGCAGCAGGGGCATTGGGCATATTAGCGGGTCTATTCCATCTTAGCGTCCGCCCACCCCAACGCCTATACAAAGGATTGCGTATGGGCAATATTGAAACCGTACTTTCCAGTAGTATTGCTGCTGTCTTTTTTGCAGCTTTTGTTGTTGCCGGGACTATGTGGTATGGTTCAGCAACAACCCCGATTGAATTATTTGGACCGACTCGTTATCAATGGGATCAGGGATACTTTCAGCAAGAGATATACCGCAGGGTTAGTGCTGGGATAGCCGAAAATCAAAGTTTATCAGAAGCTTGGTCTAAAATTCCTGAAAAATTGGCTTTTTATGATTACATCGGCAATAATCCGGCAAAAGGGGGATTATTCAGGGCGGGCTCAATGGATAATGGAGATGGAATAGCGGTTGGATGGTTAGGGCATCCCATTTTTAGAGATAAAGAAGGACGCGAACTTTTTGTACGTCGTATGCCTACGTTTTTTGAAACATTTCCAGTCGTTTTGGTAGACGGCGACGGAATTGTTAGAGCCGATGTTCCTTTTCGAAGGGCTGAATCGAAGTATAGTGTCGAACAGGTAGGTGTCACTGTTGAGTTCTACGGTGGCGAACTCAACGGAGTCAGTTATAGTGATCCTGTTACTGTAAAAAAATATGCTAGACGTGCTCAATTGGGTGAAATTTTTGAGTTAGATCGTGCCACTTTGAAATCCGATGGTGTTTTTCGTAGCAGCCCAAGGGGTTGGTTTACTTTTGGACATGCTTCATTTGCTTTGCTCTTCTTCTTTGGACACATTTGGCATGGTGCTAGAACCTTGTTCAGAGATGTTTTTGCTGGTATTGATCCAGATTTGGATACTCAAGTAGAATTCGGAGCATTCCAAAAACTTGGAGATCCGACTACAAGAAAACAGGTAGTCTGATACGACATTGCTTTGGTCTTTTTCGACTTTATGATTTTTTTTGGGGGGGGGTAGAGGGTATCAAATAAATCTTAATTTGAATCACCCCCCTTTTGACTCTTGCTCTTTATCCTTATCCGGCTAAAAAGAAAAAAAGAACCAGGGATGAAAGTTATAATTGTAACTCACGATCGAATTTATGGAAGCATTGGTTTATACATTCCTCTTAGTCTCGACTTTAGGGATCATTTTTTTCGCTATCTTTTTTAGAGAACCGCCCAAAGTTCCAACGAAAAAGACAAAATGATTTTTCACTATCTCAATTGAAGTAATGAGCCTCCGAGATTGGTAGGCTCATTACTTCAACTAGTCCCCATGTTCCTCGAATGGATCTCTTAGTTGTTGAGAAGGTTGCCCAAAAGCGGTATATAAGGCGTACCCAGTAAAACTTACAAGTAAACCAGATACAAAGATGGCGAGTAGGGTTGCTGCTTCCATTATTCTATGATTTCATTTCAAGACCCCAATGGATCTATGATAAGATCGTCTATTTACAACGGAATGGTATACAAAGTCAACAGATTTCAATGAATACAATAGGATTTATGGCTACACAAACTGTTGAGAAAGATTCTCGATCTCGTCCAAAAAAAACTAATGCAGGGGGTTTATTGAAACCATTGAATTCGGAATACGGCAAGGTAGCTCCTGGATGGGGAACCACCCCGTTGATGGGAGTTACAATGGCCCTTTTTGCGATATTTCTATCTATTATTTTGGAGATTTATAATTCTTCCGTTTTATTGGATGGAATTTCATTTCAATGAATTAGATTAGATCTATAAAATTCGAAAAATCCTCGCTTTTGAATACAAAATGAATCGTTTAGAGCGAGGATTTCTAGCTCATTCTATTTTGGTAGTTCGACCGCGGAATCTCTTTGTTTCTGTATTTCTGGAATATGAGTGTGTGACTTGTTAGAATTGATCCTATTGATAGTACAGAGGGTGGGTCTGTCATCTTCATCCGGATGGTTCTACTTCGTCGGATATTGATTCTGGTATCTGGAACACGGAATATATGAAATAGATATAGATTAAGAACTATTCAAACTATGATTCATAACTAAATATTTAGACCTCGCGTCCGGATGCCTAAAATTTCGAAAAGAATGCAAATTTAGATCTAATCTAATTTTTTCTCGAAGTATTTTTGAAATCCTTCTTTATTCTTTAAGACTAAAAGAAAAAACTTTCTTTGTAATTTTTTT